TGCATTAACATAAATACGGCAGTAAGAAGAGGTAATACAAAAGTGTGTAAACTATAAAAACGGGTCAAAGTAGATTGACCCACACTAGCACTTCCACGCAATAACTCTACTAAAGGTGATCCTATTACGGGAATAGCTTCAGGTACGCCTGTCACGATTTTTACTGCCCAATAACCGATTTGGTCCCGGGGTAAGGAATAACCAGTTACACCAAACGATGCAGTCAATACAGCCAGAACCACACCCGTAACCCAAGTCAATTCGCGAGGTTTTTTAAATCCGCCCGTGAGATACACACGAAATACGTGTAGGATCATCATTAGGACCATCATACTTGCTGACCATCGATGAACTGATCGGATTAACCAACCAAAGTTGGCTTCAGTCATTATGTATTGAACAGAGGCAAAAGCCTCCGTAACGGTCGGACGATAGTAAAAAGTCATAGCAAAACCCGTAGCTACTTGTACTAAAAAACAAGTAAGTGTGATCCCTCCTAGACAATAAAATATATTGACATGAGGAGGAACATATTTACTAGTTATATCATCTGCAATCGCCTGAATCTCGAGACGCTCCTCGAACCAATCATATACTTTATTGAGATAGGTAAACCAAGGGGACTCCCCCTCTGAGAACCGTATATGAGAATTTCATCTCGTACGGCTCAAGCAGAAACACCCAAATACTGATTACAATGGATATGTAATAGAAAATTTGAAATTTCTTATTTATCCACTTGATTCAATCGTCTCTGAAGATACGAAGGAACCAAAATCCGAACTCTCTTCTTTGTTGTGATGAGAATGCCAAAATATCAAGTTAGCTCATCTGTCATCTGTCTTTATCTTTATGTTGATCGTTACAGGCCTCTTGAATCTTCTATTCCCCTATTTATTTGTTATTTGATTTGTTGTTTTTGTTTGTGCGTAATGCAGATTGACTATTGTTTACTATTTTTTTTTTGATAGGAATTCTCTTGTTGAGACCCTATGAATCGATTGAAACCTCAGATTCATACTAGAACCACGATGATTCAATAAAACCCAAAAACTAAGACCAAGGGTTCTATGAGTAAGAACTATTTGATCATCACTTATTCATAGATGTAATGACTAAAAATCCAGAGAAAGATTTGTCCTTCGGTCAAAATAAGCATGATTCTAAAGGAAGAAAAATCGTTCAATTTATCACTCTTTGTTTGAAAATTTTTTGAAGTCCAGTCACGAGGTCTGAATAGTAGGTATGAATCATAGTTCAAATATTTCTTGATCTATTCCATATATTCCGTGCTCCAGATACTAGGATGAATATCCGACGAGGCAGAACCATCTCTGTCGAGATGACAGACCCATTCTCTGTACTATCAATAGGATCAATTATAACAAGTCGCACACTCATATTCCGGAAATACCGAAACAACGGAATTCCACGGTCAAACTACCAGAATGGACTATAAATCTGAGTCCTAAGTGATTCATTTTTGATTGAAAAGCTAGGGCTTCTGGTTCTTATGGACCTAATTCATTGAAATTCCATCCAGTAAAACGGAAGAATTATAAATCTCTAAAATAATAGATAGGAATATCGCAAATAGAGCCATTGCGACACCCATAAATGGGGTGGTTCCCCATCCAGGAGCCACTTTACCATATTCTGAATTCAATGGTTTCAATAAATCCCCTGTAATAGTTCGTCTTGGCCCAGATCTAGCACTACCCTCAACGGTTTGTGTAGCCATAAATACTATTGCATTGGTTGAGATCTGTTGACTTTGTATACTATTCCGTTGTAAATAAACGATCTTATCGTAGCATAGATCCATCGTGGTCTTGAAATTCTCTAATAATGGAAACAGCAACCTTAGTCGCCATCTCCATATCTGGTTCACTTGTAAGCTTTACAGGGTACGCCTTATATACCGCTTTTGGGCAACCCTCTCAACAACTAAGAGATCCATTCGAGGAACACGGAGACTAATTGAAGTAATGAGTCCCCCATATGGGGGACTCATTACTTCAATTAAGATAATGAAAAATCATTTCATCTTTTTAGTCGGGACCTTAGGCGGTTCTCGAAAAAATATAGCGAAAAAGATTATCCCTAAAGTCGAGACTAAGAGGAATGTATAAACCAATGCTTCCATAGATTCGATCGTTGTTTACAATTATAGCTTCCACACCTGTTCATTTAGGATTATTTCCCAGATAAAGAAAGGACAAGAGCAAAGAAAGGCGATGATTCAAATCAATATTTCTACGGTACCTTATGTCAAATCAAAAAAATCAAATATAGAGGCGAAAGATACCGGAGCAATGTTGTATCAGACTACCTGTCTCCTTGTAGTTGGATCTCCAAGTTTTTGGAATGCTCCAAATTCCACTTGAGCATCCAAATCTGGGTCAATCCCAGCAAAAACATCTCTGAACAAGGTTCGAGCGCCATGCCAAATGTGTCCGAAAAAGAAGAGCAAAGCAAACGTAGCATGTCCAAAAGTGAACCAACCCCTTGGACTGCTCCGAAAAACACCATCGGATTTCAAAGTAGCACGATCTAATTCAAAAATTTCACCCAATTGGGCACGTCTAGCATATTTTTTCACAGTAGCAGGATCGCTATAGCTGACTCCATTGAGTTCGCCACCATAGAACTCAACAGTTACACCCACTTGTTCGACACTATACTTCGATTCTGCCCTTCTAAAAGGAACATCGGCTCTCACAATTCCGTCTCCGTCCACCAAAACTACTGGAAATGTTTCAAAAAAAGTAGGCATACGGCGTACAAAAAGTTCATGTCCTTCTTTATCTCTAAAGATAGGGTGTCCTAACCATCCAACAGCTATCCCATCCCCGTTGTCCATTGAGCCTGCCCGGAATAATCCACCTTTCGCCGGATTATTACCGATGTAATCATAAAAAGCTAATTTTTCGGGAATTTTAGACCAAGCTTCCGATAAACTCAGATTTTCGGCTAGACTGGCGCCAACTCTTCGATATATTTCTTGCTGGAAGTATCCCTGATCCCACTGATAACGAGTGGGACCAAATAATTCGATCGGGGTAGTTGCTGAACCATACCACATAGTTCCAGCAACAACGAAAGCTGCAAAAAAGACAGCAGCGATACTACTGGAAAGGACAGTTTCAATATTGCCCATACGTAATCCTTTGTATAGACGTTGGGGTGGGCGGACACTAAGATGGAATAGACCTGCTAATATACCCAATGTACCTGCTGCAATATGATGAGAGGCTATTCCTCCCGGAACAAAGGGATCAAAACCTTCCGCACCCCACGCTGGATTTACAGATTGTACTTTTCCGGTTAGGCCATAAGGATCGGATACCCATATTCCAGGACCATACAAGCCTGTTACATGAAATGCGCCAAACCCAAAGCAAGCCACCCCTGAGAGAAATAAATGAATTCCAAAAATCTTGGGCAAATCCAAAGAGGGTTTTCCCGTACGTTCATCACAGAATATTTCTAGGTCCCAATACACCCAATGCCAGATAGCTGCTAAGAAGCACAAGCCAGAAAACACAATATGTGCCCCGGCCACACCTTCGTAACTCCAAATACCCGGATTCGTTATAGTTCCTCCTGTAATACTCCAACCGCCCCATGAATTGTTTATTCCTAAACGAGTCATGAAGGGTATAACGAACATACCCTGTCTCCACATTGGATCAAGAACGGGGTCAGAAGGATCAAAAACTGCTAATTCGTATAGAGCCATCGAACCGGCCCAACCGGAAACTAGAGCTGTATGCATTATATGGACAGAAAGCAGCCGACCGGGATCATTCAATACGACGGTATGAACACGATACCAAGGCAAACCCATGGAAATACCCCTTTCTCAAAGAAAAAATAGATACTATGTAACTTTATCACATTGGAAATAACTATAACTATGCTATGGACCTCACCTTTTCATTGGATTATCTCGAAACAAGGGTTAATATTTATTCTGTTCCGTTAGTAATAATTGAACAATTCTGTTCGTAGGAACAAAGAGAAGCAGATCTATTCTATACCCAATAAGTACCAATACGCAATGGGGGGATTAATCCTATTTTTTGTGAGCGAATGTATAGATACTTGTTTCTCATTCGAACGATCCGTTTGTAAGAATTTTCCTTTATTCCGTCTTCCTCTATGAATCTTCCAATCTATCGATAAAATACGATAAACGACAATATTATGAAGACAATAAACCATTGTTTGTTACGTTTCCACATCAAAGTGAAATAGAATACTTCATTTTTCTTTCATTTAATGCCCATTGGTGTTCCAAAAGTACCTTTTCGGAGTCCTGGAGAGGAAGATGCAGTTTGGGTTGACGTATAGTGTGACTTGTCAGACATATTGGGTCATATGGGATTTCCCCGTTCTCTCCCCCGATCGAGATATCCTCTGTTTCGCCCAAGAAAGATTGATTGAACCATCAATAATTCGAAGCGTGAAGTGCAATTAGATCAATTTATTTGGTTGGAGGATCAATATTCTCAATTAAAAGAATTTATGGTTGGCTTGGACCAATAAAATGAAGTATACAGGCTCCGTTCAGAAAATACCAAGGTAATCCATGTATGATTACCACCCTATCAGAAATGATTCCTTTATACCATATGAGTGATCCCAAATTGCCAATTAATGGAATAATATGATGAATACATCGAATATTTTGTGGAAGGCATGAAAATGAAACAAATTGAAAAAAAAAAAAGAAGTCATAGCAAAAAGAAGTGGTACTGGGATCATTTGTCCTATATGTGCAAATCGAATTCGGGCAGATCTTTACCCGGAGTAGAGCATAAACCTAAAAGAGTGGAAGAGGCCCATTCGGGAACAAGAAAATTACATCGTGATTTAGATCTCGATGAAACAATACATCAATCAATGAGGGGTTAGCTCGATAAGTTCAGTGAATTCTTTTTTGATTTTATAGGGAAGCAAGTCAAAACTCATGTTTCTTAAAAAATGGAAGAAAAAGCCCGCTACGAAAAAAGAAATAGGGCTGGAATCGACAATTTCTTTTTTTTTTCTCAATTTTGATTTTTTGAACCGTATGCACCCAAAGGTGCGTGTACGGTTCCTAAGGAATAGAATTTTGTCCTAATCAACCGACTTCATCGAGAAAGATTACTTTTTTTAGGCCAAGAGGTTGATAGCGAGATCTCGAATCAACTTGTTGGTCTCATGGTATATCTCAGTATAGAGGATGATACCAGGGATCTGTATTTGTTTATAAATTCTCCCGGCGGATGGGTAATCCCAGGAATAGCTATTTATGATACTATGCAATTTGTGCCACCAGATGTGCATACAATATGCATGGGATTAGCCGCTTCAATGGGATCTTTCATCCTGGTTGGAGGAGAAATTACCAAACGTCTAGCATTCCCTCACGCTTGGCGCCAATGAGTTTTTTGATTTGAGAGAAAAAAAGACTATGCCTTCGTCATATGGAATATGAATAAAATAATAATAATATTAAGTAATAATAGCATGGCATTTCAAGTTCGATATGAGCAAACTATTATTATTTTTTCATAATATGAGATTATGTATCGAGATAGTAGTATGAAAGAAAGGTTATTTCCGACTTGATCTTATGTATCGGGGTCCATTTCAGCGTCACAAACCTTTTTGCTTCCACATCAGAAGTCTCTTTCCAATATTTATGTTATGAAAGAGTGTGAAAATAAAAAAAAAAGATCATTTTTTACTTATTTTTATTTGATCGGATCAGAAAGAAACTTTGGGATTGCTGAATCACAGACGAGATAAATATATAAAGCAACGGAACCATCATAGTATTTTTTGATTACTCCGAAAGGAAGGATGGTAAATGGATCATTCAACGATCTGGGTCTGATAGATTCGACTTGTCTCTTTCTTCGATGAAAAAAGAGAAAAAAAATTCCATTACAGAGCCGTATGCACAAAAGATGCCTGTACGGTTGTTCAATTCTATCTTTTTCTCCCTGCTTGTTATTCTTTATCCCTTCCCTTCGCCCAATCATGCGAGATAGAGGAATCGTTCATTATGTTATATCATCAGGGTTATGATCCATCAACCTGCTAGTTCTTTTTATGAGGCACCCACAGGAGAATTTATCCTGGAAGCGGAAGAACTACTGAAACTCCGCGAAACCCTCACAAGGGTTTATGTACAAAGAACGGGCAATCCTTTATGGGTTGTATCCGAAGACATGGAAAGGGATGTTTTTATGTCAGCAACAGAAGCCCAAGATTATGGCATTGTTGATCTTGTAGCGATCGAAAATACCGGGGATTTCGCATAAATCTTTGATTCCATTTCGAATCATAATTTGAATGAACCCTTATTTGATCTTTTATCTTCTTACCTGGGTAAAATATGAAATGGAAGTAATTCATAATCATCCGGTTAGGATCGATCTAAACCAGCCCATTTTGTATATGATTCAGCATGCCAACTATTAAACAACTTATTAGAAACACAAGACAGCCAATCAGAAATGTCACGAAATCCCCCGCTCTTCGAGGATGTCCTCAGCGTCGAGGAACATGTACTAGGGTGTATGTGCGACTCGTTCAGATCATGAGCTAGAACAAATGAGACGATTTTTACAGTATCAATGACTCGTACCAATGAATAGAATGGAAGAACTCCATTCACTATCGAAAAATAAAGATCTCTCGTATACCTCTATTTGTATGGAATTTATGGTTTCCATTGGTGCAAATCCAATCACCTCGATTTGAGATGAAAAGCAATTCCCATTGGTAGCAAATGGTTATCCATTAAGCGGGGGAATGATATTTAAGAAGCAGAAAGATTATGCTCCTACTCTTGCAAGAACGGACTAACAGGGTCAGCTACCTATTCAACCTTCATAATTAAATGCCGTCACTGTATGGATAGATCCCATTGAAAAAAGACCTATTACTCGATAATTCATCGGTAGAGCCAAAGAGCGTGAACTGTACAAGTTACCAATAACATTGATTAAATGAGGAAAGGGGCTCCGGTGTATAGAGAGGACCTCGCCGTTTAAGAAGTAACCATAGAAACGATGGAAGCCACTATTTGTCCATTTACGATTTATTTTATACCTAATATCGGTACAATTTCTTTTTTTTTTTGAGGTGAAATGCCTGGAAGAAATAAAAAAATCGTGGTTGGGAAGGTTATAGTAGCAAAAGCCATTGGAATTTGTATTTTAATTTTATACATCGGAAGAATCCGTTTTGTTATTAATAAACCAGGAAAGGGGAAAAGAATGACTGAAAGAAAAGAAATCAATTAGTTATTCATCAAAGTTTCTTTTGATTCAATGACCAGAGTTAGACGAAGATATATAGCTCGGAGACGTAGAACAAAAATTCGTTTATTTGCAGCAACCTTTCGAGGGGCTCATTCAAGACTTACTCGAACTACTACTCAACAGAAAATGAGAGCTTTGGTTTCCACTCATCGGGATAGAGGCAGGCGAAAGAGAAGTTTTCGTCGTTTGTGGATCACTCGGATAAATGCAGTAACTCGTGAGAATAGGGGATCCCATAGTTATAGTCGATTAATACTTGATCTGTACAAGAGGCAGTTGCTTCTTAATCGTAAAATACCTGCACAAATAGCCATATCAAATAGGAATTGTCTTGACACGATTTCCAATGCGATCATCAAATAAGGAGATTGGAAGGAATTCACTGGAATACTTTAAACGGAGTTCCCCGGAGAATGAACTCCGGGAGGGTATAGTAGAAATTCGTATGATAAGATAAGTAGTAGGAATGAACGAACACGTTTCAATAAAAAAAAAAAAAAGATTTATTCTTCCCCCATTCTTTTTTTTATTATTACATTACGGCGCGACAATCTCTCGGCTTTTTCGAACAAAACTTCAATCTGAGTTCGAATTAGAGTTTTGATTCGATTGAGAGGAATAGGCTTATTTATTTCTGGTTCTAGGACCAGTAGTTCTAGGGATCGACCCGGTTCTCTCAAACTGTTTCTCATTATTAAGAAAAGGTAACGAAGATAAAATACGAGCTTGTTTTATAGCAATAGTAATTAATCGTTGTTGTTTCAAGGTTAATCTATTCACTCGTCTAGATAATATTTTTCCTTGTTCACTAATAAATTGATTAATTAAACTCATGTTTCTATAATCAATTCGATCCCCCGATCCAATTGGGGGCAAACGCCTATGAAAAGATCGCTTGGATTTATGAAAGGGCCGCTTGGATTTATCCATGGTTTATTTCTTATTTCTAAAATCCTATTTCTTCATTCATCTCGGATCCGACCAAAATAGGACTGGATTTGTATATATTATATATATATATATGTAATTTCTTCCTCTTCCTTGGAAGAGTGGCACACGCGTTCCGTTCGATTTATTTCTTTATCTCCCCATGAATCGTATGTTTGTAACAATAAGGGCAGAATTTTTTCAAGTCCAATTGACTAGGTGTATTGTGTCGATTCTTTTGAGTAATATATCTGGAAATGCCCCGCGATTCTTTATTCAAACCATTTCGGACACAACTGGTACATTCCAAAATAACTACTACTCTGACATCTTTACCCTTAGCCATGAACCTCCTTTGGATTTTGAATTCACTCAATTCTTCTATTTTCGATTCGAACCGAAGCGAAGAAGAAAGGAATGAAAAATAAATAGACGAGAGGTTGCTAACTCGAAATCCAATTCAATTGTGAAAGATTTCGTTGCAATCAATAGAGTAATCAAATTATTAAGTAATACAAATATTTCTAACTATCAATTATTCCCAATCCTAGTATTTCATTTAGCATCTTGTATGATCTTGAACAGCCTGCCCTCGACCCACATTTCCATTTCTGTTCTCCCTATATTAACCCGAACCCGAGTTTCGATGAGATTCAATCCACTTTTATTCTTTACTCTTTCTTTCCTATCCTAAAGAACTGAAAAAGGGGGGGGTTAGTCACAGAGAATTTATTGTATCTCTAATCTTCTTGATCCCTTCCCATGTCAATAACTAGAATGAAAAAAAGGGGAATGTCAACGCATCTGGGAATAAACGATTGATCTCTATCAATAGACCCGCCAAAGACCCGAACCATAGAGTAGTTAGCACAGGTGCCGTGGAGAGATATGTTTTTATATCTCGCATTGAAAATCCTCCTTCTTTTTCTTTAACTTTATTGACTTTATTGTATATTGTAATACATATATGATCAGATGCATATGTAGTTAAAGATCATTTGTACGGGGAATCTCTAACCAAAATGGATATATACAACGATCCGGTAGATGAAATCTACCTGTCCCTAAAACAGAAAAAGATGAACCCTCCTTCCTGAGCACTACTGATAAATATTCATTCCTTTATACGTTTATACGTTAGGTATGTATATAATTCTTTATGAGAATGAAACCAAAAAACCAAAAAGAAGAAATGGCAAAAGAAATTCTATTTAGATAGAGGAAATTATGATGTGGAAAACAAAACATGGATTCCCTACAATGGCACTGTACAACAAATGAAAGGGATGTAGCGCAGCTTGGTAGCGCGTTTGTTTTGGGTACAAAATGTCACGGGTTCAAATCCTGTCATCCCTACTTATCACTTCTCCTATGGACAGTAACGAGGGGTCAATTGAGATCGATTAAAATTGGACACAATCTACCATTTTATGATACTATACATACAAGATGTATTGGGGGTACAAAAAGAATCCTTTTCTTGACATCCGTATCTCCCATCATAATAAAGCGCTCTTAGTTCAGTTCGGTAGAACGTGGGTCTCCAAAACCCGATGTCGTAGGTTCAAATCCTACAGAGCGTGATTCTGTTCTTTTACTTTTAATGTTGAATCACAATAAAATAACTTCACTAACTTGAACTGCAACCTGAATTTGACCTCCTGGAGATTAAGGAGGAGGTCAATTAAAAAAAAGAGATGTTACTCAATTAAAGGTCCAACTGATCGCCGCGTCTGTATTGTAAATATGCA